ACATCCTTCGTGAAATGGTTAATGCATGTTTATTGCCTGGTGCAACAAGATCCAGTTGGTAAGGATAGGATGAAAAATTCTCTTCAATCTTTTATTCATTTTTATGATCAACGATCATAGGGGGGTCCCTTTACCATTCTGTATAAATGGTTTATTCTATTTGTACAGATATGGTAAGGGGGCACATTTCATCTTTGTTTGTCCATTAGTTTTGAATTCTTCTCTTTATCGCGGGGTAGAGCAGCTTGGTAGCTCGCAAGGCTCATAACCTTGAGGTCACGGGTTCAAATCCCGTCTCCGCAACAGGTGTTGACAAAAACGGGGCGAAGGAAGGTAGATACTATCGCAGTCAACTCTAAAAAAATATTTATACTATTTAATATAAATAGTCAAATTAATAGAACTAAATCTAAATTCAATCTAAATAAAGGCAGGGGCGGATAGCGGGAATCGAACCCGCGTCTTCTCCTTGGCAAAGAGAAATTTTACCATTCGACTATATCCGCATTTTTTTTTAATCGTATTCGATATGGAATATAATATATTGATTCTATTTGTTAATATAACATATCGATTTTAAATAAAAAAAAAAAAATATCTATAAAATATCCATTCTATTTGTGCAGATCTAGGTCTGATACTCTGTTAGGCATAATTCAAAATGTTAGGCATAACATAATTCGAAAGAAAGTAAAAAAGAAAAATATCGAAATATATTTATATATAATATATAAAATATCTATTTTTAAAATAGAAAAATACAACTATATTCTAATATAGTTATCTCCTTTCCTATTATATATTGATATATAATAATATCAAATATAATCGAATATGCGAATATGAATATATTCCTCATATTGAATAGAATAATTTGAATATTCAAATTATTCCATATAATTATTCCATATTTTTTTTTTTTTGGATTTTTTTTTAGTTTTCCAATATACCATATTCCAATATACCATATAAGTATAAGATAGAAGATTTTTCCAATCGAATATAGACCCCTCCCTATAATGTCTTAGTTTTCTTTATTTTTTGGGGCTTATATATTCCATTTTTATTTAATGTGCCTCACAATTCGAAAGAATTCGGGGGGGGGGAGGGGTCATTTCGTTTTTCGATCTAGAACAAATAGCTTCAAGAAATGAGAGAATTAAGAATACCCACTAGAAAGACTAATCCAATCCACAATGATGTACCGGAAAATACAACATTTTTGTTACTTGACCAACCATCAGGAGAAGCAAATACAACAGGTACACTAATCAATAAAATTGATGAAGTAGTAATTAATGCAAAAACAGCCAATTGGAAAGCAATAGTCATGTTTCTAATCCTCCAATTTCCCAACAAAAGAACTATACCATTTGATCCCGAACCCCTCGATCCCGTTATCGACAAAAAAATTGGAATAAAAAACTGTATTTTGGAGGGTTTTATAATGAATCCGTTGATTCTATATGCCTTAGTACTTACTTACCACCCCCCCTTTTTTATTGAGGCATGGATCGAAGGTTGTTTTTTTTTTCTTCACAAAAGGACATGTTGGATCATGCATCTATTATATTTACAGATAGAAAAATTGACCAATAGATTCACATTGGATATCTTTACCATAGATACTTTACCATAGATAGATTATAAGGATATCCATTCATATGGTCATGTTCTATTCAGTGGAATAAAGATAAAATAGAAATTGGCCTTTGGAGAGATGGCTGAGTGGTTGATAGCTCCGGTCTTGAAAACCGGTATAGTTCGCAACAAAGAACTATCGAGGGTTCGAATCCCTCTCTCTCCTTTTGCTTAGCGAGTGGATTTTTTGATTTTTTTTTTGTTTTTTTAGGGCTCGGCTAATTGGTAGTATAGCCGAGCCCTAAAAAATTCAAAGATTAGATAGAAATGGGTTCAAAATAAAGGAAAAGAATTTTTTTTTTCAATATGACCCACTCGCCTCAACCCTAAATGTATGATTCAAGCATTGGATCTCCCGTCTCAATTAAGAGGAGTCATAGAAAGAACAGGTTCAAAATCTCGATCAATTCCTTTTTCAAATCCTGCGGCAGCTGCGCGAGCTCTTCCCGCGTGCCATAAATGACCTACGAATAGAAAGAATCCTAGAACAAAATGAGAAGTAGCTAACCAACTTCTAGGAGAGACATAATTTACTGCATTGATCTCTGTAGCTACGCCACCCACGGAATTTAAAGAACCTAAGGGAGCATGAGTCATATATTCCGCGGAACGACGTTCTTGCCAAGGCTGTATGTCTTTTTTCAGTCTACTCAAGTCCAAACCATTGGGACCCCTTAGAGGTTCTAACCAAGGAGCACGCAGATCCCAAAAACGCATAGTTTCTCCCCCAAAGATTACTTCTCCGGTCGGGGAACGCATTAGATATTTACCTAAACCGGTAGGTCCCTGAGCGGATCCTACATTAGCCCCAAGACGTTGGTCTCTAACTAGAAAAGTAAATGCTTGAGCTTGAGAAGCT